AAAAATCAGACAATGACAGAGCGGCCTGTGATTGAGATTGAGCGAAACAGGAGGAACGGCGCGCCACTAATAGGGTGTAGAATGAAATTCCCTCTTTGATCCCCCCTCCCTTTCCCCCCTGGCCGTGCCACACTTCAGAAAGGCCCTACGGCGGTCCTGCACTGACTTGTGTGAGCCCTACGCCTTCCCTTCCCCCCCACTCATTCAATCACTTGCTTGTGATTGCTGCCCTTCCCCGAAAAAATCGATACGATATATAACCAAAGCCCAGAAATGGCCTTACCTTAGGTTGAGGTTGTGCCTTTCCGCTCCGTACAGTTCCTTTGCAAAAAACGGATCCATACCATACCCTTTTCTCCTCTCCAAACAAAAAAGATGAGAACACACCAGCTTCTCGAGAGAGTGTGTTAAGCATATCACGGATTAAGTGAACACCTAGCCCATTCCCTTGCCTTAAGGGAGTGAAATGAACGTTTGTTTGTTACTTACTTCACTTAAGTTAAGTTGTTGTTTAGTTGAGTTGTTGAGTCTGAGTCCATTGGTTTAGTAAACTCACTTTTTGCGGAGTAGCATAGAGTTGATATACGAACTATATCTATCATTTTTTTTTTACGAACTAGAACCAAGAAAAACATGAAAGTTATGGATGGGTTGGCTGTTTTGTTTGCTACCCTATCGCCTGAGATCCTTGCCCAAGTTGTTGACCTCACCTCCGCTCAAGAAATTTGAAATGAGTTGCCATTCTATTTATGCCAAAGAAAAAAGGGCTCGAGAACTTCAACTTGAGCTCTTTCAAATAAAGTAAGGGATCTATTACAGTTTCTGAGTACCTCAACAAAATCCTTTCCCTTTATTTTATTTATGATAAACTGACTATCATTAAGAAAGGAGTGCCTGACTCTGCCCTTGTCATGATCACTCTTAATGGTCTTGGTGAAGATTATCGAATGTTTGTAACTTCTCTTTCCAGTAGAGAAAGGGTTCCCGCCCTGCACGAGCTGCGACCTCTTCTTCTAGCTGAAGAAGCTCGTTATCATTCCTCCATCCCAGCATCTTCACCTAATCAAGCTCTTATTGCCCAAGTCAGCAACAATCCACCCTTTAGAGGACGTGGCCGTCGTGGCAGAGGGCAGGGCCGAGGGCGTGGTCGCCAACTCCAACTGGACTAGTAATGATCCTTCCTGGACTCCCTCTGAATCATGTTCTCGTGGGATACTTGGAGCTCATCCAAATGGACGTGGAGCTTCCACCTTGCTTGTGCCAACTTTGTGGCAAACCTGGCCTGCTGTTCGATGTTCTATGCGCTACAATCTAGCCTTCATGAATGCTTCTACTGACAACCTTCAACATCAGCTTGGAGCCATGAGCATAGATTCTCCCTCTGACAGTACCTGTATGATACGGGGCCAGCAATCATATGACAGGCAGCCCCGATGCTTTCACTGACTCTGCTCCATATCAAGGTAATCGAGAAGTCTTCACAGGGGAGAATACTGCTCTTACCATTCATCGTATTGGTACTGTAGCTCTTGAGCCATAAGACTTTTCTCATAATGTTATGTATTGTATGTACCTCGGGTTGAAAAAAATCTGATATCTGTAGCTCAACTTGCTGGAGATAAGCTCTGGGCATTCGAGTTTCATCCTGTGGACTGTATTGTGAAGGATTTCAAGACAGGGAAGGAGATCAGAAGAGGGAAGAAGTGCGGGCGTCTCTACAGCCTTGCAATGAGCGCTCCTGATTCCAGGTCCATCTCAAGACTCAATTCTGCGCCCTTTTAGCTCTTGCACAAGCGTTTAGGTCATATCCATTACGCTCGTTTAAATAATATTCGTAAACTTGGTCTTATTTTTTTTTTACAAATAAATGCTCTTATGCTCTATGTAAAAGTAGCCAAGAGGCACCAGTGGATAGTGTCACACTATCCAGGGTGGGAAGCTTTGTTAGCTTCCGCACACCATGAGCGTCTCTCTTTCAATCAATCCTACAACGGGAGTTCGTTTCTGGTTGTCCAGAAGAACGCGTTGGGACTGGCAGCGATGTATAGTGCTAATAACGTTCGGTTTCCGCTTATTGGACCGTAAGGTCCAATCAGTGCGAAATACCGAGGATCGACAGTCCTTGGCGCCCCCCCCCTCTGGGAAGCACACTTTCCCGGAATAGGGCGAGGTGAGCTCTCACTGTTCCTTTCAAACATGTTATACCGTCTCCCTATCGTCCTCACAACTTTAGGTAGAATATCGTCTATTACACCTCCAATTTTCGAGTACAACGACTAGGGAAAATCGCATAACATGATGAAGACATTCTTATTTTATATTTTGGAAAGGTTCAGTGTGCGCTCATGGCGGAGTGATTTGGAAATCACTCGACGCATAATTGGACTTTTAAATAAAGTTCAATTATGCATCTTTAGACATCTTTCAAAGGAGCACTGTATAGCGGTATACCTATTTAGTAGGTGGTTTCTTGCTAGACGCAAGAAATGTGGTTGGCTGT